CATAGATAGTGGTCTAATGACAAGGGCCGACGACGGAAGCTCGGGACAGAGCCGTATGATGCGGAAGTCTCACGTACGGTTCCCTGAGAAGGGAGTGGCTACCTACTGGAGCTTCGACCAACCACCACCGGTCAATTCCGCTTTGGGGCCACCCCTTACTCTACCATTATTATAGGGGTATGGGGTTCGAGACAAAGAAAGATCAAGGCAGCATATCAGTTTTTCCTTTATACTTTACTTGGATCTGTTTTTATGCTATTAGCTATTCTCTTGATTCTTCTCCAAACAGGAACCACCGATTTACAAATATCATTAACCACAGAATTTAGTGAGCGGCGCCAAATCTTTCTATGGATTGCTTCTTTCGCCTCTTTCGCCGTCAAAGTGCCTATGGTACCAGTTCATATTTGGTTACCCGAAGCTCATGTAGAGGCACCTACGGCAGGATCCGTCATCTTGGCAGGAATTCCTTTAAAATTGGGAACCTACGGCTTTTTAAGATTTTCAATACCCATGTTTCCCGAAGCGACACTTTTTTCCACTCCTTTCATTTATACTCCAAGCGCGATTGCTATAATATATACTTCCTTGACCACTTCAAGACAGATCGATCTTAAGAAGATCATTGCTTACTCCTCAGTAGCCCATATGAATCTGGTGACTATTGGTATGTTTAGTCGGGCGGCGGCCGTTAGGTCACCTATTTTGAGTTATGGACACACAAGGCCAAAACATGTGTGCCGGGCGTGCGACCCATCAACCTACTAGCAATAGGGGAGAAAACATAGCATGTCGCAATAAAAGCTTGATTCGAGGCGTCAGCAAAAGACTGCCGTCTGTTCCAAAAACAAAAGCCCCTCCGCGCCCCGGGACGGGAGTGGAAGACGGCCCTACGCGCAGGCAACAGCAGCACCGGCTCCACGAAGTCAGAATCGAATCTTTCTGTTGGCTTTCCCAATTCATTCGTGAATAAGAATAATGAAAGGGCTAGAAGCGTCAGCTTCTAGCTGCTTCGCCTGCTTCTTATTTGGATGGCTATGTTGGCGTGGCGAAAATGAACGAAAAGCGAGATGAACGTGCGATTTGAAAATCGATTGATAGAAGCCTGCTGATCTGATCAAAAGAGTAGGAATGGATAGAGAGGGAATCTATCAATAATAAGGGGAAATCTCCTATTTCTATCTAGACAACTATCTATTTATTTTTATCAGAAAGAAATCGATATGTATCTGATGGAGTCTACATCGTACGTAGAGCGCCTAAGCGCTTTTTGGGCCAGCTCAGTTCTCTTATCCATCGGTCCAATGCACTGGGCTCATCTCATGGAGCCAAAATTGGTTGTTGTTCGCCGCTTCGACGCATTCCCTTCTCTCCCCGGCATCGTCCCACACAGAAAGAAAGAGCGCAGAGCCCCGGCCCGACCTGTAGGTCCGCTAACGTAAAGCGAGGAGTTGAGCCTGAACTGGCGAACCGAAGGTGCTTTCGGAACCATACTTCCTACAGCTAACACGTGTCCAGTCCAGCGGGAACGCGCAGCGCAAACGAACGTGAGCTGCTATACCGAATCCCCCGCTGGCCATCGGGGACCGAGTGGTAAGGCCATGATCTGCAGGGGAACGGATCACTCATTCTTCCATTGGGGACAGGTGCACGAACGACAACTCCAAACGTCACACATCCGCCGCCTACCTACCGTTTAGGTGGCACCAGCGAGATCCAGCTAAGGTAAGGCGACACTTCGTGTCGCGGCTGCTCCACACCGCCGCGGTCTCATGAACCGCTCCGCACCGTCGCCTTCCCGCGCGCGAAGCGAATGGGCCCTGTGCGTCAGTTTCGGGGCGGGGGGGGGCGAAGAGAGAGCAGAAGAATGATTCATTTGGATCGACGAGCCCCAAAACTCAGAATCAATGGAATGTCTATCTATCCATGAACATCTATTCTATCTCTCTATACATATACAAGTCTTTTATGGCATGATATGATCGCCTAGCCCTAGCCGCATATCAGCTGCGCCCAATATGCGGGATTTCTCTTGGATCAGATCTTTCCCTTTTTTCGGAAGCTTTTTTGGACCTAGCGAAAAGGACTCCAAGCCTTCTCGCAAGCAAGCGCGAGAGAAGTAAGCAAAGTCAAAGCTTTGCCAGAAGCAAGACGAGGAAGCGGAGCTCTCGTATAAGCGCTAGCTTCCCCCGACCGACTAAAAGAGTCGCGACCTATTTTGATTCAAAAGAAAAGCGAAGGCGCCCCGGGTGGCAAACGGCTTTCTATCATAGTTGCAAGGCTTCCAAACCGTCAACTACTTAAGTACCAAAGGCTGCTTTCGCTTGCTTTCATAAGTGGGCTGTTCACTACAAGCTATCAGCGCTGTTTTAGAGGTAATAAGATAAGTCGACGTTCAATCTCTAAGGCGGCTTTCCGCTGATAACGGAATAGTCTTCGTATCCAAGAACAAAGGCCCTAGCTTATAGAGTTCGCTGCTTTTCCCAGGCCGGAAAAGGGCTTATACTGCTCGCATATATTCATTCAGTACCAATACAAACTACAACTACACCAAAGTAGAAGGGCCACTATATAAGCTAAAAGTAGCCTCTAGTAGTCGGCCGCGTCACAACAAGAGATAATTAGCCTTATGAATGGAATCTCCAGTAGGGGGCTCCGCCCGCCCGCCTACCAATCAAAGAGGCTGAGAGTAAGCGTAAGCTCACCCGTAAGGTAAGCTCGAGGAGCTTCCCTTCATTCGCTTCGCGGGAGCCGCACAGCACATAGCTGGAAGTCAGAGGGCCCATACTACCTGCCTAACCCTTCGCTCCGAGGGACCGTAAATCGGAAAGCGCCTTCTAAACCACCCCATTCATCCAAAAGAGAAGGGAAGGGGCCTATGTATTTTCATAACCCCTGCAGATTTGACCCTATCTACACCCGGCGCCAATCTCCTATCGGTCCTGCCATCACGCCGCAGAACGAGAGCTCGTGTGGAACCTTTTCTTTCTGGCGTAACAGCGGTGGAACGTAACAAAATATTACGATCGCGTAACATAAGGGCCGGAAGTACGGTAAACTCGGCCAAAATATGACACTCGGAGGGCCCGCCCCTTCTTCTTCACTTCAGTAAAGCCAACCTCTTTGTCGCCAGTGCTGACGCAGTGCGCACGTAGATAAGGAAAGCTAAATCCCAGTGGTGGGGGGGGCCGGTGTCTTTCTTTTACGGCCTAAACTCCTATTTGTCAGCCGTGGGGAACTACTGCTCGGTCGGGGGAAGGGAAAGGCGTCGGGCCTACCTATCCCGACCCGATAGGACCTCATAAAGGCAGTCACGAGAGGTTCCACCGAGCCGAAGGGCTTCTGTACGTGATCGTATTATATCACGTCGTCTCGTCCCCGCTGCATTGAAGAGTACCTATGCACTATGTTCCGGTTCACTGATAAGGAAGATAGAGTTGGGGTGGGGGTCTACGATGTGATACTTTAGTATGACGGGGGGGGGGATACATACTAACTATGGGTAGGAAGCAGGAACCATTATGTAAATAACTTTGGGGGGTTACAGATCTCTTATACTACCATCGATCGACAGAACGGAACGACCAGAAAAAGAAGTGAAGTTAGAAAGCCGTATGATAGATGGTAAATATCTTGTACGGTTCGGGGGGTAATCGGCGTACTCTGATCAGTGGGGGGGAATCTTTGGCTCTATCGAACATACAGGGAATTGGAGGTAGCATTCTACCGATGTTAAGTCATGGACTGGTTCCTTCAGCCCTTTTTCTATGTGTTGGTGTTCTATATGACCGACATAAGACTCGACTTGTTAGATATTACGGAGGTTTAGTGAGCACCATGCCGAATCTCTCTACCATTTTCTTCTCTTCTACTTTGGCCAATATGAGTTCACCTGGTACTAGCAGCTTTATCGGGGAATTTCTCATCTCAGTAGGAGCTTTCCAAAGAAATAGCTTAGTAGCCACATTAGCAGCGCTTGGGATGATTTTAGGCGCGGCCTATTCCCTTTGGCTATATAATCGTGTGGTTTCTGGAAATTTAAAACCCGATTTCCTCCATAAATTCTCCGATTCAAATGGCAGAGAAGTTTCCATATTTATACCTTTTCTTGTTGGAGGGGCGACCGTCCGTTGAACTACCAAAGAAAAAAGGGTAAACCAATGTGATCATGACATTGTAGGTGCTTGCGATGGGACGGATGCGACTTCCCTCAGTTGGTTTGGGTGGCATAGCCCGTTGCAGAAGTCTCCCCTTTTTTTGATCCATTTCTTTATTAGAGAGCCAAAGCTTGACTTTACTAAAAAAATAAGGCTCGCGGAGGGTCGTTCACGTTTTTTGGCTGAGCCCTATCTTGCTGGGTGGGACCGAGATAAATAAAGGACGGGGGGATGCATGGTACTTCTCGACCATGTCTCCGAGGGACAGTTGAACGAGCGACTCATGAATGCTGCCGGGTCGGACGAGCCAATAACTCGAACGCGTTCGGTCTGTTTTTTGAGCAAGAATCACAGCGTTACCTTACCTTCACTATGATACGGACTCCAAGTTCTTATGGCGGAGCACGAGGAGATTTACCATCAATATGATGATGGGAATGGAAACCAGAAGCACGACCGGGGTCTTCGTGGTCCAAGATAATTAAACCATCAATAACAGTAACGTAAGCATGAGACTTTTTGGTAGTACCGGTGAACCAGATGGCCGCGGCGATAGAATCTGGGACGGAGGACTCGTAGTATCTCTCTAGATCTGGCAAAAGCGAAAGACCCCCTAACGTAATTCGAATGGGGGCTGACCGCTGAGCCCACTCTGGCCTCGCATGGCGGGCCCCCGTCCCGTGGTTGCGAGCTGGAGCTGCCATAGCTTATGGCTCGAGCAATAGTGGGCCCCAGCAGAGAGAACAGTCAGGATAACGAGCGCTCCGCCCGTCAAGCGGGCGGCAAGAGCAGCGGGCAAGTGCTTGGTAGGCCAACAGCCCAGTGAACCGGGCGGGGCACTCGACGAAAGGGGGACACATCACGCAAGTACGAGAAATTGGCCCCGCGGAGCTTTATTAAAAGAAAAGCAAGGACCACTACGGGAGGTCAAACCAAGGACCTATGGAAGTCGGGGCTCGTCCCCGGTCAATATTGGATCAAACAATAGGGGGCCGTAGCACTGACCTCTTTTTTTATTTTATTGATTCAATACAATAGGGGAAAAGATCATACAGTTCCCTACCGAGACAACAGAAACTCTCATTGCAAGCAACCTACGCGGGCTGGGCATACCTCTTCCGTGCGTCTTTCTCGTGGCGGAAACAGAACAACAGGGAAAGACCCGGCCGACCTGCCCTTTATTTATATTAAAATTGAAGCTCGAGGGCGAGCTTTATTTAAGAGAGAATGGGGAATGAATAGAAAGGCTTCCGTTTCCGTTCTTGGTTGGGGGGCTTTCTTTCGGGCTCCTCTCGATCTTATTCGTAGTTGGGAAGGGGGAAGGAGTCTAAATCAATGGACATTAATGAACCATCATTGATGGACGTTGCACATGACACGATCGACTCGACGGTCCGGCGCGGAGAGAGGTTGCTTACTCTCCCTAGTAGCGAAGGAAAAGGGCAGGGCTTTTTTCGTAGTGGGCGGGTTTCATGAGATCTATGCCGGCCGTCGGAATCAAATGAAGGTCGAAGGACCATTCGATTCATTAAGGGGCATAGCGGCGCCCTCGCATGGCGCTATTCCCGAACCTAGCAGCAGACGGGCGGGCCGGGCCCGAATTCAGACCAGACTCTTCTTTGTTTGAGCTGCTCCCACGCACGCAGACCAGAAGATCTCAGTTGTCCTGGGCTGAACAGACAAGTATGTAGAGATCTTCGTGGGACCGGGGAGGGAGTCGTGATCGATCTTTTCTAGGATTCCTTATCACGCCACGCACGGAGATCCCTCCATTGATAGATAAGAGGGCTCCCCCCAGAGACTCTTAAAGGTTAGGTTACTACCTGCCTCTACGGAAGAGGTGTACTTTGTACCGCCCGGAGGTCATATAGATCGAAACCCGGATCGGATCGATAAGAACGAAAGCCTTTGGTACTTCGGTAGGGTGAGCAGCCCTTAAACCAAAAAAAAAGGCCGGAAGGCCTCCTTCCCCGATTTCTGCATTTCATTCTCTATTCGGCCCGCCTCAAACAAAATGAGAAAAAAGGAGAGGCCTTCGCATTCCTAATCCGGTAGGGCCGGCCGGCTTTGTTTGCCCCGGCTTGGCGAATCGCATCCCCGCGCAACGACATTCTTTGTGCGCCCCGTCACCGTTCTCGCTCAGTGTTTGCAACGGCTGGGGAGGCAGTCGTAGAAGCGAAGCCTATCGCCGAGCCGACCAAAAAATACGAAATTGGGCCCCTTCTATGAAATTGGATGGAATGGTCCAGCCCACCCAAGAACGCTTATGTCATATGGGAACTCAACTCATGGCTGGAAACAATCCTTATGGTTTTTTATATCCGGTAGGAATAATAAGAATCAAAGTCCAGGTTGGTTGGTGAGCCTAGTGATAGGAGACTATCTAGCTTGGTTCGGAGAGCACTTGTTGGGTTAAAGATTTTTTTGTTGCTAAATGTTACGGCCTAAATGCTGAACTATTGACCCTACTTGTTCGGATGGGTGTTCACCCCAAAGTGTTCCCGGACCGCATGCATACATCCGTAAGTAACTTAGTGCAACATGGCAAATTTCATTGAGAGGAATCAGAAAAGAAAAGAAAAACGGGTCAACATTAAGATGTTGAGAGATTGTCTCGGGGAAGAAAGGAACTGAGAGCATTGAAAGTGACGGAGAATTTGCCCCAAGAGGCGAAGACACTCTAAGCCAATCGAACAAAGTTTGAAGAGATCTCCGGGTAGGGTCAGCTAGGATCGGAATTCTACTTGACCTTACCGAGCCGATAGGTGAAAGAGCGCAGCCAAATCTGACTCGTAGTTAGAAAAGAGAAGTGTAGAGAAAACCTTATCTCAGGTCAAGTCCATTTATGTTCAATTCACTAGTGATACACTTTCATAAAATAAAGCAAGAGAAGAGAGATTTATTTTATTTTAACATAAGTCTTTCGAGATGCTGCGTAGTAAATATAGTATAGAAAGAGATTCGTCTTGTAAGAGCAGGTTGAAGCTTTTTATTTTTATTCAATTTAGTAGCTAAGCGCTAAATCATTTGACAATGCCGATCTAATATGTCAATAGTTCCTAAATCAATAGGAAAGTAGCCCAAGGGTCGTAGAGTCGTTGTCGGGTTGGAGGGACCCACGGGGCGGTAACAAGACTAAACAAGTAAGGAAGGGGAAGTACTTTAAGAGAAGAGAAGAGTAAGGCCCATGCTTTTCGTCCCAAGTGGAATGCCAAAAGAAGCAAGCAAAGGGGCGTAGCCGTGACTCTCGAAAGTCGTCTTTTGTATCGCGTCAAGAGAAATGACATAGATAAGATCATTGCTTGAAGAGTTTCATTGTCGAATTGATCTCGGAATTGGATCCCATCCCAATAGTAGCAGCTGCCCAAAGGTGCTTTATGAAAGCCGGTCCACAGCAGTGAAAGTACGATTGATTTCGTCGATCGCCGCTTCTTGCTTTTTTTTGCCTCTCTGGCTTGACTACTCTGCTTGTTTAACACAAGTGTGATTTAACCTTCACGGACTACTTGACTACCCAGCAAGCTCCGGCTCGAAAGCAACAAGCAACTCCTTGAGCTGCGCGAATGTTAGCGCTCACGTTTGATTGTATTTAGGCTTTTAGAAAGCACCGGGCTTTTTCTCGTGAAACCATATAATTCTTCAATCGGCAAAAAGGATCGGAAGTCTGATAAGGCTTTAATTTAAGAGATGGGCGGTAAGAAAGAGTCACTCAGTAAATCGGTGGATCACACACACTTGTTAGAGACAGAGACAGGGACACGCCTGACTATTAAGAAAGTATACAAGTGTTGAAAGAATGAAGTCTGGGGACAACGGGAAACGTGAGGAATGGGATCCCCAAACCCGCCCTATAAGTTCGCAAGCAAGGGACATGCCGAACACCTACCCTTCCAACTAAGTCCAACGCGAGGACTTTTAATTGACGATGCGTTCCGTCGTCAGCAAGCGGTGGCCGACGACGGCCCTTTTCCCTAAATATCTTGGGAAGCGAAGAGGACAGGGTCACAACTCGTTCGGTAAGATTCTCCCGAAGGTAGGCATTTACCCAATGAGATTATGAGTCTCTCAATTATACTTAGGGAGTTGAACGTCTTATTCTTATGAGTGGCCTATGTGAATATAAGCCAGGAGCAAGGATTCCGGAAAGTGGAGCCGGCTCAGGATCCAAAGACGTTCAAATCCAGTTCCAATCTGGATATAAAAGTGAAAAAGTGATATCTCTTTTAGTCCGGTCTTCTTTTCTCTTTTGAGTCAGGTTCTTAAGACAGGACAGGAAATCGGGTTTTCTGAATAATCTCTCTTCCGGCCTATTAAGTAAAGTAAGTAAGTTCGAGATCGAAACTGGACCTGAGAGAGACTAGACTTCTAGTAACAGTAGGTGCGCCTTCAGTTGAGGAGAGCTGTTCACAAGCAGTGGTTATGAGTTCTTTCTTGTTTCGGTTCAGAAGAGGCTACGCACCTTCAGTTGCACTAGTGGATTGAATAACCTTTTTTTTGAGTGAGTGAGTGCCAACAAAGTGCATGTGTTGTTGGTGGAGAAAAACACGAATTTCGATAGGCTGGAAGACTGATTTATACATTTATACTATAATATAAGTAGGACAAACGCCTTAAATTCAAATTGAAATGAAATTTATCCACTTATCCAAGGAATCTCTTTCTTGGGATTTGTATTTGAGAGAGAGAGCTATCTTAGGTCAGTTTCTTTAGTCATGGTTGAACTTTTATAGGTAAGAAAGTAGTCCCGTATGAAATTCATAAACCATTCATATCTGGCACTCACGGAGGTCAATCTTAAGTGTTGGAAGCTACTGCTAAGGTACTCCCCCTCATCTAGAAAGGATAGGCAATTGAGAGAGAATAGGGCGAGGGACCGCTTGGAAGAAGCACCTTTCCTGTGCTTGTCTTGTATCACGGTATACCGAAGATATGAGTCAAAATAGGTAACAGAAGGGGAGGGATTGTTTTCTTAGTGAAGGCGAGCAGCTTTCATTTTTTTTTTAGAATGAATGGTAGGGCGAGTAGGCGGTTCGTATGATTCCTCATCCTCAGAATAAGAAGTAGGAGGATACGCAGAGCAAGAGCTCTTGAAGTCTACCCCCTGGGCGCGCCTCTTAATTCATCCATTTAGGCCCTCCCCGGAACACGTAGATCCAGGGAACCTGGCTCGGGAAGAGCTTCTTACTAGTAGGGGCGGAGCACAGTAAGAGAGCCCAATCTCTGAAATAGAGCTTAGTCTCTCCATAGTAGTATACTAGTAGAAGGCGTAGGTTATGACTTGATCCAATAGAGTCAGAACACCTTTCTATCTAAAAGAAATGTTGCTCGATGAAACGATCCAGATTCCACACTATGCTGTGGGCTGGGGAGAGAGCTGCTCCGCGAAGCTGGGCGTTCAGTCTTCTTATGGTACTATACTAGAAAGAAAATAGAAGAAAAGGCCTTCAAAAAAGAGCGAGAGAGTGATGGGCAACCTTACCTTAGTCTATGCTCGTGAGCCGTCAAGTACCAGTCTCGCAACTGGCGCAAAAGGATCGGTACTTCACTTGCTGATCGTTCGCGAGTTGAACTCGCTCTCTTGCCACGCCTTTCACTCACTCGCTCACGTCGGACGTGATCACTCTTTTTGTTTGGAGGATCATTCGTTCTTCACTCTCTTGCTCCGCAGGGAGCGCAGCAAGGTAGGTGCATATTATCATATAGAAACAAGCGAAGCGTAGCGATTCGTACTACCGTCAAAGTTTCGCTAACCGGCAGGCAATAGAGCCCGCCGATAGGCGCAAGCAAGCGTAGCGAATCACATAGATAAGCCCCTACCTGCCAGCTCGCGGATAGATAGGGCGAGCGAAGCGCGAAGGGGATGGATGTCTGAGCGGTTGAAAGAGTCGGTCTTGAAAACCGAAGTATTTTTAGGGATACCGGGGGTTCGAATCCCTCTCCATCCGCGAAGTCATCAGTTCTCTCTTGCGTTATCTATAGATAAGAACGAATCGGATCGACTCGACTGATATGATAGATGGAATGGGGAGCTTGTCTTATGATTTAGTTAGAAGTCTCCCTTTCGTTATCTTCTGCTCCCCTTGGGTTTGGGTTGGAGAGGGGGATTTTCTCTTCTAACTGAACACGTTATTAAAGATGAAAAGGAACGAAGTAGCTCAGTTCTTACGCTTTGAAGATTCGATAGGTAGAGTAAAGCATAACGCTAGCCTTCCGTGATCCCAGTCGCATTCGATCTTTCAGAATATCGTAAGGACTCCACTAAGCCCAGGCTATGATCACTTCACACCAAGCCGGCAGCTAGAGGGATAGGGTACGGGTCTTTCTAATGAATTTACATAAATAAGAGAGAGAATAGCTAAGCCTTCTGATGAGCCAAGATCAAAAACTAGAAAGGGCATTTTGGTAGTAAAGAGAGAGCCCCGATCAGTAGATAGAGATGGCCTTTAGCAAGAGGCGTGACCGATAGTCCAAGGCACGGAGTTGCTCGTATAGGGGTTTACGACAGACCTCGAAGAGTAGTGGGTTGTAAACAGATTAGAAAGAGTCTGGGTCTTTGAGACTGACCTTGTCAGGAGAGGGGCGAAGCAGCTCGACCATAGGGGGAGGGGTGGTCACTCGTATAAGTCACAGCCCTCCCTTGGGTCGCCTTCTAAGATCAAAAGCTGGAGAATCCTATGTAGTTCGTTCCCTTACGGCTGAGACTCTGGAATTCAAAACCCTCGCCTGTTGGCTTTCGCTCCCGGCTTCCCTATCGGAAATAGTATTCCAACTCGTTTTCGTACGAACGTGATTTAGTTGCCCAAGCCCTCTTTCTGCTACGAAAAAAAGGCACCTTCTTAAAGGAAAGTCAGTCGAGACCCACCTCTGGACTACGGACGAGCTGCTTTCAGAACCGCTTAAGCAATAGATTTACCACCAAAGTGACAACTGAATTGGGCGACTCGAAACCTGTCTCCAACCCTCATTAAACATTATCCGTCTTTCTATCACTAGTAGGTCCTGGCGAACCTGCTTTTGAAATAGCTCGACCGATAGGGAAAGGGTTACATCCGCGAGAGGGTAAGCGTGTAGGGGGGAAATCACGAAGACGGGCCACACATACTTGGCTTTACGCGATAGGGCACTTTTTTAAGACTTTCACCTTTTGAAGCTCACTTGACAGAGGGGTAGCAGGGGCTTTGGAATCACGCTCTAAAGATAAGGTAATAGTTCCATACAAGGAGCGATAGATAGCTCGACTAGAAGGAAAGGATCTTTGGAATTTCATAATGGATACGAATCAGGTCTTCTTCCCCTCTTATCTTATAAGTAGCTATCCTTATGATGAGCCAAGGAATAGAATGGATCGGTAGGAATGATCAGTTGAAAATGACGCATAAGATAAGTCAAGTTCACCGGCTTTCAAGCCTCTTTGCATGATTCCATGTAACTGATTCGTACGAGGCCTCAAACAGGGGAAAAAGATCTTCGTATATATGTCACTGAAACAATCTGTTCTGTCTCTGTTTTCTTTTCGGATTCCGAAGATGAGCCGGCCAATCCTAACATCTTTATCTGAGGTTGGGTCCCCCTGCGTCGACCGGCTCCTCAGATAAAGATGTCTCCGACGCGACTTTCTCGGCAAGAACAACTTTTTCTATTGTGATTTTTTTGGCAAGAGACAAAAGAGAGATTTTATATCAGTCAAAAGCGGATACCGCCCCCCATGCTCCCACGGTCCGCTTACCGAGGTGCGGAGCGGGCCGGGGCCAGAGCAAGTCACGTTGGGGTATAGAGCCGTAAGCGCGATGGGGGGTTTCAGAGGACGTGCTCGTACGGTTCATAGAAGGGTATGATAGTTGATTGTTGGGAACTTTCACTCCTCTATATTCGAAATATGCCTTTCTAGGAGCATTACGATCTGCAGCTCAAATGGTCTCTTATGAAGTCTCTATTGGTCTTATTCTTATTGTGCGCCTTGTGAGCGCGTTTGGATCCGCGAAGGCAATCGCTCGGATGTTCCCCTAACCCAACCCGGGAACGAACCGGAGGGAACCGCAGCATGGGGAATGTCCGCGTCTCGTCGCAAGGCGTGTTTTGAGTTGTGGGTCATAGGGCGGGCAGCTTTTTCTGATCAAGGGCCGGGGCACAAGGGTCCTGGTACTATCCAGGTGCGAAGAACCCCGGAGGTGACTGCAATGAGCAGAAATCTCACTCACCGGCCTAAACGACGAGCAAACACTCGAACGTGAGAGCAAGGGATCGCCCAACGAATGGACGAACTCCAAGGAGGGAGGCAAAAACCATGCTTTCAGAGAAGTGGCGGTCCGAATCTTATCTGCGAGAATAACTGACTAAGCCGTGCCATAAGGCCCATTCTCCAACTCCAAACGGAACGGGGCCAAGCCTTTAGGTTGTTTAAGGAGGTTGGGTGACAGATCGGCCATAGGAGTACTCCGGGGTATAAACCAGGGCAACAAATGTCGAGCATACGACGATGCCGCCCGTTTTCATTTCATGGAAGTCCCCGGCAGAGGAAAGGGCTGTAGGTGATGGCACGCTTTGCTTCTTATCTGGAGAGGGGCGCTGAAATCGTTCGGGTCGTGCGTGGCAGCTAGTATAGATTCATAAGGGCGGGCGGCCGCGGGACCTATTCTCTTAACTGGAGAGGTGGCAAGGCTGAATAGGAAAGGGGCCGACTGATGAGTGCCTTTTTATTTTAGCCTTTAGAACTTTAGAAAAAGGCTCTCATGTGAAGCTAACATGGCTGGCTACATACAAGTATAGCCAAATCAAGATGAGACGGGACGGACGGTCAGAGGCCGCCGCGGGACTACCATAGGAAAGCAAAGCCCGCCCCCGCTAGCTAACATAGAAAGATATTCCCAGATAACAGTAGTCTGTCTCTATGTGAATCTCTTCCCGACCAGGCCAGGCCGAATCGGGCCACCACGTCGGGATGGGAATGGCTCAGCCCACATGCATCATTTGATGAAAGCACTCCAGTCGCCTCCTCGAAGTGGCTTGTCAACCACGTTTTCCCTCCCTAAAAAGAATGTTCCAAATGCCCTTCCTTGGGCAAGACAGCAATGAGTAGTTCGCTCCAGGACTCCATTCCCTCGAGAGCAGGATGCCGACCGAGATGGAGCTGGGAGCCAACCTAGACTTTCCTGGGGCTTGCCCCAACACCTAAAGAAAAGGTGGGCGCCGAAAAGTACGCAGCCCAGCCTCTTCAAGAAAGCTTTGCTTGGTAGGCGCTGCCTACTCACTCAGACAATGCTCTGAACACGAAAGTGTGCAGTTCCGCCCCCTTCTCCCGAGTCACAGGTAGCGCCTAGGAAAGCACGGACGAGCCACATGCAGGGAAACTTGCACGTGTGGTTCTGGCCGGGGACTCCGGTATACTGTACTAATATGTGTGGGTCCCCGTAATTCGAGTGAGATTGTCATGGCGCAAAAGCAGATATGGTCTGGTATTCCCTTGTTCCCTGTATTGGTTATGTTCTTCATTTCTTGTCTAGCAGAAACTAATCGAGCTCCGTTTGATCTCCCAGAAGCGGAAGCTGAATCAGTTGCAGGCTATAATGTAGAATATGCGCGGGATGCGATCCTTAATAGTCCACTGTTGGCGGAAGCCAATGTCCCGGGGTCCCGGGGACTCATTCTGACTGAAACAAGGGGTGGGTCTTTACCAATTTCTAAAATATTCGATTTAAGGGAAGCCAAAAAGAGCGCCTAGCGCGAGCTTTATTGAAAGAGGCCCCGTCACTATAGATGGGGCGCCCCTTATTTTATTGAAAACTCAAGGAAAGCTTTTATATGTATTCTTGCGCTCAAGCATGCGATTCGAAGAAAGCAACAAGCGAGAAAAGCCCTTTCTATTCTTGCTTGTTTAGTAAAGTCACGCTTTTCATTTTGTTAGGAGTAGGTGCTATCTGGGGCAGGGCACTCCTCATTCTTCATTCGAAACTAATGAATGTCCGGTCGGGGGTTTCTGCCTTATTATCAAAAAGGGAGTTGGGTAAAGCAAACTCCCTCCTTGGACGAGCACGAGGCTTAGTCAAGTAGAACCGGGTTGCGCTGCTTTATGCTCCGATCGAAAACAAATCAATGGGGCCATGCCGGTACGACTGAATATGCGTTAGAAAGGTCAATCCCTCCCCTACGACACCAAAAAAAACCGGGCCGAACTTCTAACAAGCCCGCCCGCTTACATAGAACAATATCGTGGCAACGTAGACCTAAGTGGTATCATATTGGATCCTTGGGAACCATCACAAGGACGGCCGGCCTATATTTGAACGAGAATGCCGTGTCGTCCAGCGGAGCCTAGAAGAAGGTGACTCGCGCAGACAGCTGACTCTTTTTCAATAGAAAGGAATAGCCAAACCAAGTCAGCTGTCTGGTCAATCTCAGAGATCTTATCGGCCGGCAAACTGGAGATGGACGACCACGATCCCGACCTTACCAGCACCAGAGGTGTACTAATCAATGAACCCCCGAAACCTACTTTTCTGACAAAATCAACCAAGCGTCACGACATGTTGTTGATATTGATTGAGTTTGAGGGACTTTCGCTGACTGAATTCATCCATAAACCCAGACCCCCGTAACCTTCGTAACCAAAGCGTCACGACAACATTCAAAGGCACCTTTTGGATTAAAAAGTAGGGGGGCGGAGGAGCACGTAGGAATGCCGACCACTACTTAAGCCACTTGTGGCTGAGAGAAAGCGAGCCGTCGTATAGGTTGTTCGGAGCGTCGAAGAAGCGAGCCCCTATCAGAGAAAGCCATTGCGCGCTAGCCTAGCTAGCTAGCCTTTTTCAGCTCAGCTGGCTATTATGTTAGTTGTAGCCCGCCTTCCCTCCTTCTCTCATTTCGGAAAGATTTTGCTTTCTTATGATGACCTGGTCGAGGGAGTACGATACATCGGTGTAAAAGATTGAGTGGGACCTGTGAGGTTGGTCACGGGGCAGCTGACCGAAAGGAAAGCGGGTAGGCAATTCCTATTTCATGATTTTTCTTTTTTTTCCGGTATTCCGCTCCACGAGCAGAGCGAATGAACCCAGTGGGCTGTGGTGATGTTAGAATTTGCACCTATTTGTATCTATTTAGTGATCAGTCTGCTAGTTTCTTTGATCTTACTCGGTCTTCCTTTTCTATTTGCTTCCCCTAGTTCGACCTATCCAGAAAAATTGTCGGCCTACGAATGTGGTTTCGACCCTTTCGGTGATGCCAGAAGTCGTTTCGATATACGATTTTATCTTGTTTCCATTTTATTTATTATCTTTGATCTGGAAGTAACCTTTTTCTTTCCTTGGGCAGTCTCTCTCAACAAGATTGATCTGTTTGGATTTTGGTCCATGATGGCCTTTTTATTGATTTTGACGATTGGATTTCTCTATGAATGGAAAAGGGGTGCTTTGGATTGGGAGTAATCACTAGTGATAGGGCATAAGGGGAGAGGACAAGGTCAAGAGCGATGCCTACTTTGTTTTTTCAATCTAGAATGGATACTACTATCCGTATCGAGCTGCTTTACACCCAGAACCATGCCGATTGTTTTTTCATTTTATTTGGTATTATTTTAATAATCTTTTTACTGAAAAATAAAAATTTCAGAAAGGAAACATGGTTGGCACGGTGCCTCCACTTCACGCGGGCCAGGGCCCGCCCAGTCTGGTGCTCCGGAGGACGATGACCCAGAAAAGGTGCGTCTTCGGAAAGACATTCGTAAGGCTCTGGAGAAGCTTCTAAAATTGTTTGCGCTATTGTAGTGGCATGGGGTTCTGTGGTAAGTACGGGGCAGAACTCATTTTCATTTCTTGGGAGCCCGAAGATGAGTTTTCCTATAATATCCGCAAATGCGGATCCGGGGCTTGCTCCGCTTTTTACGGAAATATATGTCTAACGAGGCGTGGAACTCTGCTGACATGAACGCTCACTGGATCCATGACGTAATACGCCGGGATCCCCCATCATCTACATGACTTTTTATACCATCGTCTGGTTTTTGGTGATGGCCTTTTTTATCTTATTCGTATTCTAATCTTCACTTCAGTCTTCTCTGAATTGGAAGAAAAAGAAGTGAGTGAAACGGGAAAAAAAGATGATGAGAAATCCCCCCGGACGTACTCATGGGCAGCGTGAGGAACCGGGTAACCAAAGTCACGATCAGAAAGGTTGACATCCAGACCATGTTTCTGGAAAGCGCTGGTTCGAGCCCAGTTCGTGACAAGGCCTTTTTGGTCATATAGAAGGATAGACGCCCCTCCTTTCTCGTTAGACAGATGACTCCCCTATTTTTTTGCTGGTAAATACGGGATAGGATCGACTCTGGCAGCTGAACTTCTTTGTCTATTTATCTATGGCTCTTGTGCTAGTGCCCATCAATCTCATTCAATCCACCAATCAACGTGTGGTAGCTCCGCCATCTGCAGCGAAGGAAGGATAAGAGCGAACGATTCTTATTCTACTTACAGCCCCTCTATCGAAGCAGAACAAGTAGAAAACGGATGCCCCAGTTTTTGGGGATTCTATTTCGATCCAAACCCGACAACCCACATCTACATTTATATACGAAATTAGAAAGACCCCTTTTTTAGTTTCGTTTTGGCAGACTGAATACCAATCTCGCGTGGGTAAGAAGAAAGCGGTGAAACTAGGCGCTTCATTCAAAAAGGCGCAGAACGGTGCAGGAGTTCCTGGAGCTGGAGGCAGGGACAGCAGAAGGGTGAGATTCTTTCTGAAGCTAGGATGGAGAGGCGGGAGGTGGGAATCGAGCATTACTGGCGGCGAGATCGGAGTAGCACCTGGTTGGGGTAAGGAGATCAATAGCTATGTGCTATGGAAGCGGGGAGGAACTTCTTTTCTAATAGTTGTTTTGTAGATTAGTAGTTTAGATTAGTTGGCCTGCTGAAGACAGACCGAATAGAAAAACAGATGGTTTGATAGTTGCACATTCGCTTAGTGACTGATCCAGTGCCGGGAAGGAGAACCCGATACTAAGGCTCAAGCACTACCTAAGGGTAGGCAACGAAACAAACAGGAGCTTGAAACTCCACTACTAGAGAGTGTTTCCTATAACCAACCTACCTTATTCCTGTAACCAAACCTACTACTTTACACTAGTACTTTTTCTAGTACCAGCACGGGGAGAACCTATACCTCAAACTAGTTCCTATCCCTCTTTGCTTGAAAGACTACTGATTTTGCTAAAGAACTAGCTTGCCCCTGACTAAAGGCTGGGAGATTATCTAGCTATTTAGACTAAGGGGAGAGCTGGTCTTTCTGTTAGAAAGGGTAAACATAGTAGATACCTTTTCCACGTTAGGAAATTTGGAAGAGTAGTACCGATAGCCTTAGTACGAGTTGGACCTTTCTTATTCTTAGTCCTCTTATGACTCTTATACAAGCTAGCTCTCTTATGCGCTTGCCTCGGATTACTGGTAATGTTCTTTAGGCCCTTCTTACTCTGCACTGTCAGATCAAGGGAAGGAATGAGAAGAATAGCCTTTTCCAACTCACTCTTATCCTATTAGTAGAACTGCTAGTCTTCTAAGCCTGTTAGTTATTATGCTAGGTAAAAAGGGGAGCTGGAGAAAGACCAGTTTTTAACTACTGTTAGCATGTTAGCTCGCTAGTAGTACTGATAGAATAGATTAGGGACTTCTTAAATTAGGAAACTCTAAAGTTGGAAGAGCCAAAAAGAAAGAGCCATTCGATGCCAGAACCGGATGTCCTTATGCAATTGGATAGACTGGAAGAGATTATCCTTTTACAAACAAGAGATGCTTGAACTTCAACTAATTCCCCAGCTGCCCTAACCTTTTCTGTCTGTGCTAAGAAACTAAACTCACGCCCTAGCTGCCTTTTACCTAGCGCCTCGCTGAGACTGCTTCACGAGACTGCTAAAAACTAACTTGACTTGCCCCAGCTTGACGACTCCTTTGATTTGCTTACTAAGCCCTAGCTTACTAGAAAGAAAATGGATTTCAATTGCGGCTTGAAAAAAAAAAAGAATAGAAAAAGAGACCACGAAAGGGCGCCATCTTCGAGACCACGGCTGAATCTTTGTTTAAAAAGGGCCTACAACTTTGACTTTTCTTCTCTTCCTTCTCGTGCTTTTTCTTTTCTAACTATCAAAGAGAATGTGAAAAGAAAAGGGAGTTCGGGGGTACTAAACAAGAGACAGACTCTCCAAAGCACAAGCCGAAGGCATATTTTCTATGGAAAGCAAACACAGGCATCTCAGGCTTGCCCATGCTTACCAGACCGTCACTTACTAAGGCAAGACTTCTTACTCAGCCTAAGGGTAAGGGTTCTCCTAAGACAGAATGCTTTGCTTACTCCCCGGAGAAGAAAGAAAGAGATATTCATTAAACAGATCAGATGAACGACCAAAGTACGATCGACTGAAAGGAGAGGAACGTAGTACCTTTCGCTTTGTAGACTACGCTCTTACCCATAGGTCGAGCCTGGAAAACTGAAACTGGTTTGAAATCCTGCTCTGGTTCTTGCACTTGACTTTTTGTTGGGTTCGTAGTCAAAGGCAGGAAGAACAGACAGAAGAGAAGAAGCTAATGGTACACTTTTTCGTTGGTCGCCTCTTTCAGAGCCTTCAGCTTCGGCAACTAATAACCATAGTTAGTGGCTTCTGGTCTATAGTCACTGATCTCGAGTATGCCCTCCGCCTCTCCTCTTTTTCTTGGGTCTATCACCTCCGCTCACTAATCTCTGTCTCTTTCGTGTCTGTCTTCCGGTTGATGATGAACTTGTTGTCTTCTTAGTCGTAGGTGTAGGTGCTCTTCTCTTATTCGTATGATAAGTATATGTAAGAGTGACTTGAAGACGCAGGCTTTTTATTTTAGGTCTTCTTTCAAATCCTGCCCGGCTTATTTTCGCTAGGCATAATAGTAACCACCTCCCTCCTCACCGAAACTGCGAAGGGACGGTACGTACACAAAATGGCGGCTTACCGCAAGTCCCTTCGGTCTATCTTTCTTTAGCTCTGGTGGGCGTGGTTCTGTAGTTCTTCTGGCCTTTCTTCATGTCGTAGCCTTAGCTTATCGATGGGTCTTGCATTAGATACATATAGCATTTTCTTTGACTCATGCCTTGGGGAGTCACTAAGTCTTCGCTACATGCCTCTAAGCTGGGAAAGGTAAAGAGACTAAAGTTCCAAAAGTAAGGGTGAGTTTACGAACACGACTTCCCTCTCTTAAGCATATCGCTATTAGGACAGCGCTGGGATGAAGGCAGCGGTATCGGATGATTCTCCACTCTACTTTACTTCCCTATCTTGACTTGGAAAGGTAGGAGGTCTCTCTCCCAAACTCTAAAGAGTTTGCGATTTCAACCATAAATGATCAATGGTTAGCAAGAAAGCATGAAAAACAACTAAGCTCCATTCGTACCTGGCTTTATATAAATGACTACTTATAAATTGATAGATCAGAATAGCTATTTTAAATAAATAAAAGGACTAGCTCTACTGACTTTACTGAACTTTTTCCAAGAGCTGGAACTCAGGCTTCTCTCTCTGATCCGCTAGCTTAGCCTACGTAAAGGAAGGTACGAAGTCTTCCCCACCCTAAACTAAAAGAGTGAAGGGAGTACGGAACCGTCAGCCCATCCTAAAAGGATGGATTATCTTATATCTACATAAGTCCTATACTCTATAGCGACTTGGGCACTGACCTCACGAGTCTAACTTGACTTGCTAAGCGAAGCTAGAAGGACTTAGGTGAAGCCCGAAGTCGACGCTTAGGAGTGTGCGTTCCCGATAGTACTAGCCGGAAATAGTCGAAGAGATTCTCTTCGACCGCGGGAGAAAGAATTTGCCTTGGATTCGATGAATATGAG